CATAAATAATCGCCAACAAGAATTTGGTTCTTTTTACGTACTTGATATCGATAAATCTGCGAATCTAGAAATTCATTTCGGCCAATTGAACCTTCTCGAACTGTTTCTTTTTAAGAACCAAAAAGATTTGTGCCAAAATAACAGATGCCAAGAAGAACAAAAGTCCTTGGACACGTAATGGATCTTGAAGTACTATTTCTGCATCTCCCTGACCAAATCCGCCTACATTAGGATTACTCGTTAATGGTTGATCAAATTTGATAGATTCGCCCTCGGAAACAAGAAGTTCTGGTCCGGGAGGGATAATATCAACCACTTGACGTCCCTCTGACGCATCCGTTATGGTTATCTCATACCCCCCTTTTTCTTTTCGTATGATTTTGCTTACTATACCTGCTGCTGTAGCATTATAAACTGTATTGTTACTCTTGTTGCCGTCGGGATAAATCTGACCCCTTCCCCTGTTCCCGCCTACGTATATAGGATATTTTAAGAAGTGAACATCCTTCTTAGTAGCAGGGTCCGGGGAAAGAATAGGGAAGGTTATTTCACTATATTTTTTACCAGGGACAGGGCCTACCACAAGAATATTTGTTTTATTGGGGCGATAGCTCTGAAAAGACAAATTGCCAATCTTTTCTTTCATCTCAGGAGAAATACGATCGGGAGGGGCTAATTCAAACCCCTCCGGTAAAATAAGAACAGCCCCGACGTTCAACCCCCCTTTTTTACCATTAGCAAGAACCTGTTTCAGTTGCATATCATAAGGAATTCGAACAACTGCTTCAAATACAGTATCAGGAAGTACCGCTTGTGGAACCTCAATTTCCACGGGCTTATTAGCTAAATGGCAATTGGCACATACAATACGCCCAGTCGCTTCTCGTGGATTTTCATAACCCTGCTGTGCAAAAATGGGATATGCACTTGAAATGGACGTCCGAGTTAAGATATATATCATGAGCGATACGGAAATAGATCGAGTAATCTGTTTCTTTAGCCAAGAAAAAGCATTTCTAGTTTGCATGGTCCAATCATTGATCGCGAAAATTTCTACAATAAATTGGGTAGGTCGCTAGTATAGTTCCCTAGCCACGATTCTGCTATTTGCTGGAATAATCTAGGATGAATCTTCCCGATGGTTAGAAATAGGAAGAGTAAATATGATTTTCAATACTTTGCTTATGTACAACTACAAAGTACCAAGCATTCTAATTGGATTAGATTAATATCAATGGATCCTTTATCATTCAGTTATTGAATCATAAATCAGTAAAATTGACGGAGACAGACTAGTTAAATAACGGAAAAGCCAATATTTAAAACATGTATCAAAAATTACTGGAAGGATGCAAACAAGAATAGTTATAGTTTGCTCATTCGCAACAACTCCAACCTCGTTATAGATAGAGCGTATAGCGAATTCCCAACCTGGGGGTGAATGATATCCGAGAAAAAACTCAGTTACTAGAAGAAGACACAAAGCTTTTGCTGTGTCACTTAAGTTATATAGGAATTCCTGAGCCCAAGAGTTAAGAATAACAAGTTTTTCCTTACCCAAAATTGAATACCCGCTTAGAATACCAAACCAGATGATATTTGTTGAGAAGTGCAAAATCGTATCCATACGATTCTCATTTTGTATCGTGATTAATTGGATCGTTTCTTTATGGATTCCTATCCCAAACTCTTCGAGATGTGTTTCCGAGTATTCCTTGATCATTTCGTCCAAGAAGAGGAGTTCCTCTAATTCTCTGAATTTTTCTAGAAGACTCTTTTCTTGAATATTATTCAAGACAATTTGGGATTGCCCAGTATTCCACCAATTAGTAACCCAAGATTCCAGACATTTATTAACTGAGAAAGAAATCCACCAGGGCAAAAATACTATAGATGCAAGATAGAAAAGAGGAGTGAATGCTTTCTTTTTTGCCATTTTTTCGTCTGTAAATTGTTAATCAACCCATTCGTACACTCTATGCGATCGAATATTTCTTACACACATGAGTTTTATACAAGGTATCGAACTTATGAATCTATTTTCTTTGTGATTTTGTGGTTAGTCTTTGAATCTAGAAAGAATACAGAAATAGGCTAAGAATTCACTTCGAATGAAGAAATTTAGAATATTGTTTCCTGATATCTCAATTGGTCAAATTAAAAATAAAGTGTATCCTTTCGATGAATGATCGAAAGAACCACTTTAAGTAATGAATATTATTCAGATTTTGAGACGAAAGAACTCCTTTGCTATCAAAATATCCAATATTTCGAAAAAATTTCACTGATTACCCATAGTCAGGAATAGAATAATTGAGGGAAAGACATTAGGATGATCAAAAAAAAATGACTGGCAAAGGATAAATTGGCTAGTTCTCAGTATTTAATTAAGAAATCCAATTGTTGGTCATTAAAGAATACAAAAGAAAGAATTTCAAATTTACAAGATACGATCTATCTGGATCTAAAGTGTCAATTCCAACAAATATTGAACTAAAAAAAATTCTTGCTTTCGAAATGGTTTGCCGTCTGAGATGAATCTATTATTTCGATTTGTTATTTGTTATTGAATTGCGTGCGCATAAAGACCATAAAACGCATAAAGACCATAAAAAGAGTTTCGTTTTATGGTTCTTTCATATACGTTTTCTTTAATTGAATGAACGTTCTGATTCTCAATTTATCAAAATACTTCAATTGGTACACGCAAGAAATAGGCTAATTCAGCAGCCTTTTGTTCAATTTCTCGTGGAGTCAAATTCTCATCAGTACGGGTCAAGGGAATGGACCCCTGGCCTCGGATGTCCATATAAAGAACACGACGAGCATAAATACCCTCTTTAACTTCTATTCTAACGGACTGAATATCTTTTATAAGGAATCGGAGGAATATGCGACGATTTTTTCCCGGAAATCCCCAACGAAAAATACAGACTATTCCTTCCTTTCTATCGAATCGATCATAACCACTACCTACATTCCAGGAAATTGTGCACCACAAATAAGAGCTAATAAAGAGACCCGCAATTCCGTAGAAAGACATCACGATTCCTTGTGGAAAAAAAATGATTTGCTGAGGCGGAAAAAAAGATAGCAAATTTCTACCAAGATAACTGGAAGTTCCAACTAATAAGAAGCCTAATGAACCTAAAAAAAGGATCAAGGCCCAGCAGAAATTACTTATTTTTCGAGACCCCGTTATAAGTTCTATCCATATATCGTCTGATCGCCAAGTCATACTTTACTCGATTGCATTTTATTGGAATTGAGATAATACCCCAGAGAAATTTGACTTTACTTTTTTGTTTCCGAAGTAACTCTCATCAACTAGCACTAGTTTGAGGTGAACTAGCACTAGTTTGATGTCAACCTTTAGGAGTAATTCATCAAATTGGTTAAATCTAAAATAATAACATACTCTTTATTTAATACGATCCCACTATACATATCGATATACATATAGATTCACCGACTACATTTCAGCCATCCAGAGATCCTGATCTATTTGAAAATTGCTAGAATTGATATATCCATATATCATGTTTCTGCGGGCATAAGAGTTTTTTCCTTTATGTTCGGTGGAAATCACATGTTATACTATATTCCAATAAATAGATATCCGTGTTATGATACAAGTCCACGTTTTCAAAAAAAAAATGGATGAGATTGGGTCCCAGCGGATCTAAACAATCTTGTTTTTTTGAACATGAAGAAATAAAGAAGCCATTGCAATTGCCGGAAAGACTAGGCCTACTAACGGCACAAAAATAGATGGAAGGTTCAAATTTGTCATAGAAGGGGTACCTCGATTTACTATTTGTATCTGTTATTATGTTATTATATAAATAAAGATATCTTGTAAATTCTAATTAGATAATATTTATTATTAATAGAATTTGAAGAATTTCAAATTCTTAGTATAGATCGAAGTATCGATATATCTAAATCTAACTGAGTACGTATAATAAGAATAAGTGCAAAGAATGTAGAACTGTAGAACTAAATAAATGGACTTATTCATCTCCTCCATGAGAAAGATATGTATGATAATGATAATAAACTTTATTATTTTTCTTCATTTCTTTGTCTTTTGTTCTTGTCTTCTAATTTTCTAAAAATAGATAAAGAGTTTTTTACCGATTATCGAAGGATTCGTTCGAATCCGACCCAACATGGATTTTTAGCTAAAATGGTTTTTCGGTAGATAGAGAAAGATACAAAACTCTATTATCTATATTGAAATTTCAAATTATATACCTAAGACAAGACCAAATTCGTTTTATTTTACTAATTTCACGAACGGAAGAACTCACTCTTGGTGATAAAGGTTTCTTGATTCGTAATCAGGAATATAGGTCAAAAAAAGAGTTATCCTCAACTTTCGTTTTGATTCTTTCTACAATTCGATCTTCTATCACCAAAGAAAAGGCCATTATTATCTTATTTACTTTGATTCCGATAAACTAACTACTTTTTGCTACAAACACAAAAAAAATAATTGAACTTAGTGCTCTACTTGATTTTGCTTGACTTTTGATTCAAAGGAAAAAAGGCGTGGAGCTTAAATAACTCACTCAGAACGCTTTTTAAAAGATTACGTGGTACAATTAGGTCGAATAAACCCTTCTGGAATAAGTATTCAGCTGCTTGTGAACCTTCGGGTACTGTTTTATTCAATGTTTGTTCAATTACTCTTTTACCTGCAAATGCAATGTAGGCATTGGGTTCGGCAATAATGATATCCCCCAACATACCAAAACTAGCTGTCACTCCACCAGTTGTCGGAGATGTAAGGATTGATACATAAAATAATTTTTTATTTAATTGATAATCATATAAAGCAGACGATATTTTAGCCATTTGCATCAAGCTCAAACTTCCTTCCTGCATGCGCGCCCCCCCAGAAGCACACACTATAATAAGAGGTAAATTTTGATTGGCAGCGTGTTCAATCAAACGGGTGATTTTCTCTCCGACTACGGATCCCATACTACCCCCCA